AATCTGACGAATCAGCCCGGGTCGGCTTACTAATGGGATGCCCAAATGCGTTACAAAATTTCGTTTTAAATAATGATCCAATAATAGGCATAATTGGAACTATTGTCTCGAACTTCTTCATAGCATTATCTATTAGAAATGAATTTTCTAATATTTGACTCCGTATCACTGAAGAATTTATTCGCACCCTTGAAAGATAGCCCAAAAAATCAAGAGAATACTTACATAATTGGTTTCTATGGATCCTTTCTGGTTGAGACCACATGTAAAAATGATATTGCCATAAATTAACAAGGTAATATTTCCATTTATTACTCATAAGAGGCGTATCTTTTGAAGCCAAAATGGATTTTCCTTGATATCTAAGATACTGCATGGGAGGATCCTTGAAAACCCATAGGATGTGCTGAAAATCATTATCAAAAAAAACTTTAACAAGATGTTCGATTTTTACATAGAAATAGATTCGTTCAAAAAAGACCCCATAAGATGTTGACCGTAAATGAGAAGAGTGATTACGGAGAAAAAGGAAGATGGATTCGTATTCACATATATGAGAATTATATAGGAACAAGAATAATCTTGGATTACCTTTTGATAAAATGGAAATATGTTTATTTGGAGTAATAAGACTATTCCAATAGTCGTAGAGAAAGAAACGTAATAAATGCAAAGAAGAGGCATCTTGCACCCAGTAGCGAAGACTTTGAACCAAGATTTCCAGATGGGTGGGATAGGGTATTAGTACATTTGACACATAATCTAAATGGGCAATTTTGTCCTCTAAAAAAGGAAATAGTGAATGAAGTGATCGTAAATTATGGGACTTTGCTATTTCTTTCTTTTCTAAGTCTACGTAAAATACTAATCGTAGGGAAAATGGAATTTCCACAATGACTACAAATACCTCTGATAGAATTTTCGAATAAAAATTCTTATTGTGCCAAAAAAGTTGATTTTCACTCGAATCATTAGCCGAAATAATCAAAAAATTCTGTTGATACATTCGATTAATTAATCGTTTCACAATAATTGAACTAGATTTATTGTCATAACCTGCATTTTCAAACAAAACGGATCTATTTAAACCACCATCATGAGCAAGTACATAAATATACTCCCGAAAAATAAGTGGGTATAGGAAATCATGTTGTCGAGATCTATCTAGTTTGAAATATCCTTGAAATTCCTCCATTTCCAATTCAATTTGAACACAAAAAACAAAGAAGGAGGGTATTTTTTTTTATTAGTTATCAAATGATACGTAGTGCGATACAGTTAAAACAAGATATTATAGTAAGAAAAGAATGTATAACTCGGAGACAGGTATACTTATTAACGGACTCTCTATCCTCTTCAATCTAATTAGTTTCTATTTCTTTATTTCTTATAGGATAAGAATATGGATTAGAAATCCTTTATTTTTTCAACCCAATCGCTCTTTTGATTCTGGAAAAAACTATCTTTATCAATATGCTGGTTCTTTTACACATTTATTTTATTTTATGTCCAACCCAGAATGGAAAATAGCTAATAAGTAGGACTTATTAAAAAAAATTGATAATTATCCCTTGATGAAAAACCTTTCCCGTCTCAGGCACTAATATATTTTTAACATGTAATTAGATCGGGTAATCATTCAAATTTAAGAACAGAAGCTCGTTGCTTTTTCTTTCCATATAATTAATTGGCGTCACATGATAGGACTCTATCCATTTATTCAATTGACCCAATTCTGAATTAGAATTAATTGCATTTTCTTTCTTACTAACAATTCAATTCAAATAAGGTTTTGAACCGATCCGGTAAGAATGAAATATTTTCAGAATTCTCTATTGATGCGACATGCTGTTTTTTCCAGTCATTCCTTTCAGGATCAGTCGTGGTCTTACAAACTCTACCGAAGGTATGAACGAATTCGTTACTTCATATAAATGTGTAAAAGATGCTAGCCGCACTTAAAAGCCGAGTACTCTACCGTTGAGTTAGCAACCCGAAAAAAAATTAGGATATGTAGATACAATCGTAATAAAATAAAGAAATTCAATTGCACGACGCAATCAAAACATCGAACTAGCAATAAAATTCGAATTGATTCTGAAATTCTGAATCTAAAAAAGAAAAATAAACAGATCCAATAAGGATAATAAAATTTTCAGATAAAAGAATAAAAAAAAAAGGCAATTTGGATAGACTACCTCTTCTCGCTTATGTTATCCATTTTTTTTTAACCAAAAAAAACTTTTTATTTGTATCACAAGAAATCCAACGAACCCATATCTATATATAGATATTTTTTGTGAATAAAGTAAAAAACGAAATATAAGAAAGAAAAATATAAGGAAGATAGATGGATCCGTTTCTACACGATCGAATTATATTTGTTCAATACACTGTTTGTCAATATGAATAGTTAGAAAAGAATAAAAAAAAAGTATAAATAGAGCAAAAGAAGAGGAGGGGAGTGGAGAAAGTATAGTAGAAAAAACTTATACTTATACAAAACTATATATGAATCACCCACACCCTCTTCTTTTGTATTTCATTAATTGACTTTCCTTTAATTAAGACGAAATTCTGGAAAAACAAACCCCCGCCTTCTTTAAAATATCATAAACAGTTCCTGTAGGTTGAGCGCCTTTTTCAAGAAAATAGAGAATAGCAGGAATATTTAAACGCGTTTGATTATTTATCGGATCATAAAAACCCACTTTACGAAGATCCCTTCCTTCTCTGCGGGATCGAACATCAATTGCAACGATTCGATAAACGGCTCATTGGGATAGACGTAGATAAACTAGAACCCCCCCTAGAAACGTATACGAAGTTTTCTCCTCGTACGGCTCGAGAAATTAGAAGATATGTCTATGTATACAATTCTAATGTCAAATAGATTTATAAAAGCATTAAATCAAATAAATTAGACTATGATTATTTAATACTTTTTTATTCTTCTTTTTCCAATTCCAAAAAAAAATCATTTGTATTCTCAAAACTCAAGTTGAGTAACTCTGAAATAGCTCAAAAGAAAACCCTTAGCATTTGATTTTTTGAGTGGTCTCTAACCCCTTTTTCTTTGTCTCATTTCGAATATATTCGGACTACTTATTCTTAATCTAGTTGTCGAGACAATAAAAAAAAGATATTTCCTTGTTCCAAAATATTTTATCTTTGCCTTGAATCGTTGGGTTTAGACATTACTTCGGTGATTTTTAATCGTTTCAAAATGGCAGCAACATACCCCTTTTTCTGATTTATTTCTATCAAAGAATCATAAACGGTTGATTCCCGCACGATACACTTTGGATCAAAAGAATTTCACTAATTCCAACAAATTTTCCTTTTTTGAATTTGAAACTTGCTCGAATTGGATCCTTTCGATTTAGAAATCGAAAATAGACTAGACTACACTTACGAAGTTGTTCCAACTTATTAATTGGCACTAACCCTAGATCCTTGCCCTGAGAAATGAATCAATACTTTCTACTCGAGCTACATCACATACTGTTTACACTACAACCCAAGAAAAAATGAGGGTTCTAGTGGAACAAAACAAAGGATGTCGAGCCAAGAGCACCTTCATTCCTATATCATCAAAAGGATGGATGTAAGAATCCACAACTGATCATGTCCTTCAAGTCGCACGTTGCTTTCTACCACATCGTTTCAAACGAAGTTTTACCATAACATGCCTCTAGTTTGGAACTGATATGTAATTGATTCAATTAGGGAATCATGAATAGTCATTTGTTCGGTCGTTAGATTGGTTTCTAAAGAAGTCTTAGAAAGAATTCAATTTCACCCTCGATTTTCTTTTTATTGGATAAATGCAATATTTTTATTTTATTTATTAATTTTTAATATTAATAAATATTAGGAAGAAAAAAGTTCTTTGTATTGAATCTACATTGCATTTTCAAGTAACTTGAGAAGATATATTCAACAATCTTAGACTTCTTCGAATATCAAATACTCATAAGAAATCATTAAATTCAAATATTGAAAAAAAACCTACCGGGATATCACTATTTGAATAAAGTTTTACTAAAGATTCCATTTATGATCATAAATAATCCATCTTTGAATTAAACCTAAACCTCCGTGATTCAAAAAATATAGATAGAAAAAGAAATCAATTTCTTTTTTTCGTGGAGTGAATAAAAAAAAGTTGGTGTAAAGGAAGATTTAGTCTCTTTTTCTTTCTGAAAAAGAAAATCATAAAAAAAAAAATTCCCTCTATCAGATAGACTGAACAATTGTCATTGGAATGAATTATGAATATTCAATATAAAATATTTCAAATTAACGAATCCAAAATCTTTTTCAAAAAACCAAAAAACGTTATCACTGAAATAAAACGAGAATAATACATTAAGCATTTCCTCATTTTACGCGTAGTTTCTTTGACTGGTGGGGCTTCGTTCAATAATTTTTATTTAAAGCAAGGGGAATATAGGATGTATGAATTACTCTCTGTCTATATTATTACATGGATTTACAATTATTTATGAGAACCCAATCAAATACGAAATCAAATACCTAAAAATGAGGTTCAAAGAAAATAGATATGGTATATGTATGTAACTTGATTATTTCTTAATCCAATTTGTACAAGCACAACTAGTGAAATTGATATCTTACATTGTTAATTAATTCTTATTATATGGGACATAAGACTTTTCGAAGTAACTAACTTAAATTTAAATATGAATATTTCATATTTAAAATATAAGGGGATGGACATACGATGAAAAGCGCATTCAACCTCTTTTGCAACCCCCTTTTTTCTTTATTTCCAATTCTTCGAATCTATGTTCCTAGATCACAACTCGATTCAGTTCCATCTATATGTATCTTATTTGAATTGAATTTGTGAAAAAATAGGATTTAAAGAAGAATAGAATTATTAAAAATCAGAAACAACAATCACATAATATCCAATATTTGACTCTTAAAGAGTAGAGAAGGTAGTTCAAAAAGAAAACCTTTCCTTATTCTGATAATAGATATTGTTATCTATATATAGAATAGGTATTCCCTGGGACGGAAGGATTCGAACCTCCGAATAGCGGGACCAAAACCCGTTGCCTTACCACTTGGCCACGCCCCATTTCGATTTCTATTCAATACTAATAAACAGTAGTATTGTTTTTGGTTGTTCGTCAATTCCAATCTGAAATAAAATATCTATGGACTCTATTGTTCCTAGGGTTTTGACACGTGTAGATATACAATGAAACTGAATTTATTGATCATTACATATAATTCAATTAAGATATTGTATAAAAGTATGATTTCTTCTATTCTTTTTTGAGAATTGAAGGATTTTTGATTGGGGGAGTTCAAAGAAGGATTTTTTGGTATACCTTACTTTTTTTTTTCATTTTTAAGGGATATCAATTATCAATAACTCAATCAAAATACAATTATCTCCAAGTCCAAGAAAAAAAATGTTTGTTATGCTTAATATCTTTAGTTTGATCTGTATCTGTCTTCATTCCACCCTTTATTCGAGTAGTTTTTTCTTAGCCAAATTACCTGAGGCCTATGCTTTTTTGAATCCAATTGTAGATTTTATGCCAGTAATACCCCTTCTCTTTTTTCTCTTAGCCTTTGTTTGGCAAGCTGCTGTAAGTTTTCGATGAGATCTTTAATACTGTTCTAGACATGATTTATTCAAAAAAAAAATGGAACAATGGATAAGATCGGATAAGTCTTACAGGATGAACCCTCGATTCAAACAATTCTTAGATAGCTGCAAAAAATCTGACTCCCCCTCTTTCCTTTCCTCATTCTGATTCTTTTTCATTTATTGAAAAACCCTTTTCGAGTCATCCAAAAGATCTTTTTTTTAATGAAAGACTCGACTCTTATTCCAAATGAATTTCTGAAAATTCTTTTTGATTTCGAGAAATCATTTTGTTTGTTGGTGTCAAAATAGGATATGGGGTATAAAAATGGAGAATCTATTCTCTTTTTTTTTTGAAAAAAAAAAAGATCTTGGAGATTGTGTAATGCTTACTCTCAAACTCTTTGTTTACACAGTAGTGATATTTTTTGTTTCTCTCTTCATCTTTGGATTCCTATCTAATGATCCAGGACGTAATCCTGGACGTGAAGAATAAAAAGGCCTTTCTTTTTATTTGCTTTTGCTAAATTTTTCAATGTTCTTACTTAGGATTTTATCTATTGTACATCCTTATTTATTATAATATAAATAAAAAAAAAACAAAGGAAAGGTTTTGAAAAAAAAAAGAAAATACCAAAACAGAAACGGAAAGAGAGGGATTCGAACCCTCGGTACGAAAAACTCGTACAACGGATTAGCAATCCGACGCTTTCGTCCACTCAGCCATCTCTCCCAATTGAAAAAGGATAATTACTATACTTACATTACACAAAAAGTAAGGCTTGAAAAATAAATCCTTTCTTTATCTCTCTTTATTATTTATATACTATATTGATATATACAACTTTAATATATACTACTTTTATAAGCAATCCCATTTCGATAAAGAAAAGGTTCTAAAGAGATATTTCGAATAAAAAAAAAACTAAAAAAGGCAAGTCTTCCGAAAGAGCTTTTTTTTTTTCTTTTAACGGCCTGGCCTGGTCAGTACCTAGCCGGGCCATTTTTTGTTCCATTCCAAATCATAGATAAAATGATTTGTTTGAAAAAAAAAATGTTTATTATTGATTATTCAAACAACAATCAGAAGAAGGGACCTTTCAATTCCTATGATATAGAATGAAATTCTATAGAATCAAAGTGTCATTTTTTATTATATTATTATTCTTTCTTTCCTTATTTTTTTCCGTTAATAGAAAAAAAGAAAAAAAAATAAGGAACTGTGGATTGTTGTGCAATGCATTCTTATGTCATAACATAAAGGGTTTTCTCAATCCCTATCTGTTCTGTCAAAAATCCTTCAGCAAAAGAAAGAACAAGTTCTTTCTTTATTTTAATTTTGAATTAGGAGTGCTCTTTTACTAATCTGATTAGGTCTACTGACAAAACCAAAACAAACATACCAATGCTATAATTTTCATCAGTATTTTTTTTTGGATCCTATCTTGATTACGTCCGATTACCTTTGTTTTGTTCGACAAAAGTTTCATTTATATACAATAATCCCATTGTAGCGGGTATAGTTTAGTGGTAAAAGTGTGATTCGTTTTATTAATTCTTTTTATAGTTAAGGGATCCCTCGGTTTGATTTGATTCATATTCCGAACAAAAACTTTATTTCTTAAAAGGATTTAATCCTTTACCTCTCAACAAAAGATTCGAGGAAGAATATACATTCTCGTGATTTGTATCCAAGGATCAATTAAAAATTGAAAAATTGGATTATTTAATTGCGAAACATAATTTTTTTTTTATTGGATTAATACTTCCAATTTAATAAGTATTAGTAAAGGATCCATGGATAAAGATAGAAAAGCGTATTTCTAATCGTAACTAAATCTTGCATTTTTTCTTTTCGATAGGAAAGATTG